ACATGCTCAGCTCCACATATTCTTGTACAGTCAAATGGAAATCAATTCCGTAAAAGATGAGATCAGTAAATTTCCTTAAATAGAAATTCCTTGTAGGATCATCAATATTGTACCAAGGGTGTCTTTAGAGTATACCGAATCAGTATAGCCCTCCTTCTTCTGACACAGCAAGGAAATGAATATGGAAACTAAGTACTAAACAATGTTTTTCCTATTTTTTATTACTTGTCGATATACAATTATCCATCAAAACCCGTCAATGCAAATTCTATATATAAATAGAAAGGTTCCTCCATTATTGGCTTCGGACTAGAAATGGAAATCTGGTTTCGGGGTAGGGGTAAATCTAAAAACAAATAATTAATCAAGAATAATATTATATTCCCACAATTAGACACGAAATCTATCGCTCTTTTTTTGTACTTATCGAAGATTTTTTCTCTTTTCGTTTTAATTGAATTGGATACAACCTATTTTGTTTTTAGAACGAAAAGGTATCTTTTTTTTTCAGATTCTCTAGTGATTCAAAGAACGATGCATTTTTGAACGAAGTTAGATGACATAAGATAGGTCTTAGTTTTTCTTATTAGTTTAACTCCAAGAGACTTTGTTGATTAGAAATAAAAGAATCTGTAGATGTTACAGATAATGAGTTGATTTCTTTTTCTCCCTCTCTTACTTTTCTATTCTTTATGTAATATGTAATTTTCTTCGTTATATATATATATATATATATATATATAATGTACTAAATGTAATAATTGATGAAGTAAAAACTTTCAATTGGTTTTTTTCTTAATTTCATTCTATATTTGAAAAAGAGATGGAAATTAGGTAAGTGTTTTCTAAATATATGTATAAAAAATTTTCCATATTTCATTTAGCTCCTTCATGCCTACTCTAACTAGTTATTTCGGTTTTCTACTAGCAGCTTTAACTATAACCTCAGCTCTTTTTATTGGGTTGAGCAAGATAAGACTTATTTGAAATGAATTGAATCAACAATTCATCAAAAGCAATCTTTTTGTGGGATTTCATTTATTTTCTTTTTAAGTTCTTTATAGTTCTTTATCGTGACAATTGAAAAATTTTTAAGTTATTGAGATTCATGGACAATTTTGATTAATATTTAGGGATAGATATTACCTCTCTTTTTTTTCTTTTCAAACAAATTGAAATGATTGAAGTACTTCTATTTGGAATCATCTTAGGTTTGATTCCTATTACTTTGGCTGGATTATTCGTAACTGCATATTTACAATACAGACGTGGTGATCAGTTGGATCTTTGATTAATTAACAAATCCTTTTTTGATTGACCTCCTCCTTTCTTTGGAGGTCAAATTTCAATTATTGTTTAAGGTAGCGAAGTTTTTTGAGTCTAATTTGAATTACCAAGAATGGAATCACGCTCTGTAGGATTTGAACCTACGACATCGGGTTTTGGAGACCCACGTTCTACCGAGCTGAACTAAGAGCGCTTTCTTAATGCACTTTTTTTTTAACCCAATACTTCATCCTATATGTCGATAGAATTCTATTTAGAAAAATTACATCTCATATTAGGGATGCACAATTTGAATTGATCGCAATTAATTCCTCCTTACTTCTCAGAGGAAAAGTAATAGGTAGGGATGACAGGATTTGAACCTGTGACATTTTGTACCCAAAACAAACGCGCTACCAAGCTGCGCTACATCCCTTGCAATTGGCTTACAGTGTGATTGTAAAGAATCTTTTGCTTGTTTTCCACATCATTATTTCCCATATTTGTATACTTGTTATTTTTTATCTCATATCATATATGATATGAGATAAAGTCTTTGGATACATATGTGTCGTAAATGGAAATGAAATTGAATATGAAATTCATATGAATTTCATATTCAATAAAGTAAAAAAGATTGTCAGGAATGTTCGGTAGGAAAGATGCAGCATCGTTTTTCTTTTCTTAACTGAAAAGAAAAGGGAATTTTTTATTTACCGGATCGGATTGTTGTACATTTTAATTTGACTTAGGAATTTCATGTACAAATACAAGTGGTTTTTCAATCCATTTACATAAACATCTGATTAGATATCAGATATGTATTATCCTTATATGTTACAATACATATAATTAAAAAAGAAGGAGGATTTTCAATGCGAGATCTAAAAACATATTTTTCCGTGGCACCAGTACTAAGTACTCTATGGTTCGGCGCTTTAGCAGGTCTATTGATCGAAATTAACCGTTTTTTCCCGGATGCATTAACATTCCCCTTTTTTTCATTCTAGTTATTGACATAATATGGTAAGGGGTAACAAAGATTCGGGATAGAATCCACTATCTGTGACTAATAATCGCCCTTTCTCCCTTTTAGAATCGAATTTCTAATATAAAAGGGAGAAAGATAAAAAGGATTCAACCTCAACAAAATTTCAATTCAGGCTCGAATCTTAAATGCAATTAATAACTAAGATTAATAACTCAGAATTAAGAAGGAAGGCAGAATGGATCTAGGACAAAAAGTTTCATACAAGAGATTTAAATGAGATAAATGAGATAGTGGACTGTGATTAGAAATCGAGTTAAAAATCGTTGGATTCTTTCGTATATTTACTATACAATTAGAGAATATTATTCTATATTATTCGATTGCTATAGTTATCCTCGATTTCTTGCAACAAAATCCTTTTACGCGTATTTCGAGTTATAAATTTCGATTTTCTGTTTTTTCTTTCTCTCCATTTGGGTCGAAAATTTTTAAAGTTGCTTGAATAAAAAATTCAAACACAAACAAAGGGGGTTCATGGCCAAGGGTAAAAATCAAAAAGTCCGAGCAAGAATTTTTTTAGAATGTACTAGTTGTGTACGAAAGAGTGTTAATAAAAAATCAAGGGGCATTTCTCGCTATATTACTCAAAAGAATCGAAACAACACTCCCAGTCGGTTGCAATTAAAAAAATTCTGTCCCTATTGTTACAAACATACAATTCATGGAGAGATAACAACATAGATCGAACGTCTGTGTATCACCTTTCGAAGGAACAGTACAAAAAGGCATCCATTAAACACATATTTACATTACATTTCGAATTAGAATCAAAAAATGTATGTAATAAAATGGAATAAACATACATATATATAATATGGTGAGTAGGTTATAATTAGAGTATTAATATAGATAATATCGAATTTCATTTTTATTATATATAAATATACTTAGAACTATATATATATATATAACATATATAATAAGCGTAGTAAGTAAATATATAAAAACAAAGAAACAAATTCATATTAAAGAAAATAAAAACCCAATCCTATTCATATTTCAAATTTTCGATCCGATGGAAATAGGATTTTCGGTATAATTAGCATATTATAATATAAGGAATAAACTAAACAAACCATGGATAAATCCAAGCGATCCTTCCTTAAATCTAAGCGCTCCTTTCGTAGACGCTTGCCCTCGATTGGATCGGGGGACCAAATTGATTATAGAAATATGAGTTTAATTAGTCGATTTATTAGTGAACAAGGAAAAATATTATCTAGGCGCGTGAATAGATTGACCCTGAAACAACAACGATTAATTACTATTGCTATAAAACAAGCTCGTATTTTATCTTTGTTACCCTTTCTTAATAAAGAAAAACAATTTGAAAGAGCCAAGTCGAACACTAAAACTACGGGTTTTCGAGGTTTTCGAACAAAAAAAAAATAGACTTATTCTTGATTGAATTGAATCAAAATTCCAATCCGAGCTGAAACACCTATTGATGTTTTGTTCGAAAAATCCGAAAATCCGGATTTGGTTGTTGTCTCGGAAGAAAAAATCGAAGAATCAAAAATTTTTATTTAATGGGTTCATTAATTTTGACAATTTTATTGTAATTCTTGTAATTGTGCTTTCTATTGTATTGTATCGGACTAGTTTGTATTCTATCTTCCCGGAGTTCCTTCTCCGGGGAACTTTGTTTAAATCAGTTCGGGCGATTCTTTCCAATCGTCTTTTTTTATGATCTCATCAGAAATACGATAAAGACAATTCCTATTTAATATAGCTATTTGTGCAAGTATTTTACGATTAAAAATCAACTGCCTCTTGTACAGATCGTGTATAAATTTACTATAACTATAGTATAGTTTTGTTTCACGAATTGCTGCGTTTATACGAGTAATCCACAAACGACGAAAATTAATCTTTTTCTTATCTCTATCTCGATGAGACGAAAACAAAGCTCTTATTTGCTGTTGAGCAATAATGCGAATACATTTTGAATGAGCCCCTCGAAAGCTTGATACAAACGAACGCATTTTTGTTCGACGTCTCCGGGCTATATATCCTCGTATAACTCTGGTCATTAAATAAATCAAACTTTGATAAATAACTAATTGATTTTCTTTCTTTGAGTTATTCTTTTCTCCCTACCGAATACCAAAACGTATTTTTCCAATGTATAAAAAGAAATTCCAATGGCTTTTGCTACTCTAACCTTCCCAACCACGATTTTTTTCTTTGCATTTCGGTGCAAAGCTAAATTTTTTAAAAAGATGTAGTAAATAGAGATCAAGAAACAAATAGTGGGTTTCTTCGTTTCTATGGTTTCTTCTTAAACGGTGAGGTCCTCTCTATACACCGGAGCCCCTTACTTCATTTAGTCAATGTTATTAGCAACTTGTACAGTTCAAACTCTTTGGCTCTACCCATGAATTATCCAGTAATAGGTCTTTCACAATCAGATCTACCTATACAGTAACGGTATTTTATTTTGTTTTGAAAGTTAGCTGGATAGCTGACCTTGTTAGTCCGTTTTGTAAAAATGTAAGCATAATATTTTTATTTTAAAAATAGGTTCTCCCGCTTAATGGATAGCATTTTATACCAATGGGAAATTACTTCTCATCTTCAATCAAGCTGATTGGATTTACACCAAATGAAACCATAAATTTCATACACAATAGATCGATATGATAGATCTATTTTTCGATAGTGACCGGAGTTCTTTCAGTTTCTTTTCGTCACCGGTAATGATAATTTATAATAATCTGAACGAGTCGCACATACACCCTAGTACATGTTCCTCGGCGCTGAGGACATCCCCGCAGAGCGGGGGATTTCGTAACGTTTCTAATTGGCTGTCTTGTGTTTCTAATAAGTTGTTTAATAGTTGGCATGCTGAATCGTTTCCATAAGGTACTGGTTTAGATCAATCCTAACCCGATGATTCTTAATTTTTTTTACTTACTTACTCGTCTTCGCCATAGACTTCTCCATTTTCCATATCCAACTGTTCTTTTTCCTATTCTAGTTCATCTGGAGATTCTTGTACATCTTCTGGTCTTATTTCAATTTCAACTTCCTCTTCTCGTCTTCTTCCATCTTCTTTTTCCTCTTTAGTCACTTCTTGTCTCACTATAGAATCAATAATTCCGTAGTCTTGGGCTTCTGCTGCTGACATATAAAAATCCCTTTCTAGGTCTTGAGAAACAACGAAAAGAGGTTGGCCCGTTCTTGCTCCATAAGTACGTGTCATCTTGGCGCGCAAATTTAGTGCTTCTTGCAGATCCAGCGCCTCGCCAGCTAGATTTGTTACGTCCTTAAAAGAACAAATAGGTTGATGCATCATTACCCTGATGGTAGAACAAAAAAAGAAAGTTCCTCTATCTCACATGATGAGGCAAAGATTAAATTTACACTACAAACCAACAATGAAAAAGGATAGACTTGAACAACCGTACATGCATCTTTTGCTCATTGCATACGGCTCAACAATGAAATTTACTTTTCTCTTAAAAATCGAATTGATCAGATTCAGATCAGTAAATTATTCAATTACCACCCTTTTTAGGAGTTCAAAAATACTATGATGGCTCCGTTGCTTTATATATTGGTTTCGTCTTTAATTCAGCAATCCCAAAGTTTCTTTTTGATCCGAAAGATACTTGTATGAAAACAAAAAAGGTTGTGACGCTGCAATGGATCCTGAGATATAAATCAAATCAGAATATCCCTTATCTCATCCTACTCTCTCGATACATAATCGAATATTTCGAAAAAACGAAAAAAAAAATTTCACATATCGAATTCAAAGTGCCATGCTATTTTTACATAATATTGATAGTGAAGGCATAGTCTTTTTTTTTCTCAAATCAAAAACTCATTGGCGCCAAAGCCAAGCGTGAGGGAATGCGAGACGTTTGGTAAGCTTTCCTCCGGCTAGGATAAAAGATGCCATTGAATAGGCCTTTCCGATGCATACTGTATATACATCTGGGCGCACCTCTTGCATCGTGTCAAAAATAGACATGCCCGGGACTATCCCTCCGCCAGTCGAATTTATAAACAAATATAAATCCCTGGTTGGATCCTCTATACCGAGATATACCAGAAGATTAGTAAGGTTATTCGTGACCTCGGGCTCAATTTTGTTGCATAAAAAAAGGAATCCTGCTCGATAAAGTCGGTTGATTGGGGTAAAATCATATCCCTTAGGAACCGTACATGCATCTTTTGGTGCATACGGTTCAAAGTGAAAAAAATCAATGTGTAGATTACAGCCTTTGGATAGCTTTTTTTTCACTTCTAACTAACTTCTCATTGATGTATTGTTTCATCGAGATCAAATCAAAATCACGATGTCATTTTCTTGTTCTTGAGGGGTCCTCTTTATTCCTTTTTAGGTTTATGCTCTGCTCCGGGTAAAGATCTGCTCAATTTTGATTTGCACATATAGGCAAAATGCATCCAATACCGTTTCTTTTTAGGAAATTTTTTTGATATATTAGCAATTGAGATGAAATTTGGTTAAACGGAGCCTGGATACTTCATTTCATTTTCTTGTTTCAACCAAGCCAACCATAAATTTTTCTAATTGATCATATTCGTCTTAATCCCCCTAAAAAAATATAGTTGGACTTCGCGCTCCAAATTTTGTATGATTCAATTGGGCGAAGGGAAGGATATCTCGATCGGTAAGAGAACGGGAAAATCCCATATGACCCAATATATCTGACAAGTCGCACTATAAGTCAACCCAATTTGAATCTTTGTCTTCCGAGTCTTCCGACTCCGGAAGTAGAAAGGGTACTTTTGGAACACCAAGAGGCATAAACAGAAAGAAAAAATAATTAAGTACTATATTTCACTTTGATGCGGAACTGTAAAAAGAGAATAGCCCGCAAAAATAGGGCTATTCTCTTGATAATATACCTTTTTTTTCTGTAATTGTCAAGTATGGTGTTATTCGCTCCTAGAAAGTGGTCTCAAGCCCCATTGCATATTGGTACTTATCGGGTATAGAATAGATCTGCTTCTCTTTGTTCGTACAAACAAAATTCTTTCTTTATTACTAACAGAATAGAACAAATATGAATCCCTATTCCGAGATAATCTACTGAGTAGGGGTCCATTGCATAGTCATAGTCTTTTCGAATGCAATAAAGTTACATAATGTCTATTTTAAAAGGGGTATTTCCATGGGTTTGCCTTGGTATCGTGTTCATACTGTCGTATTGAATGATCCCGGTCGGTTGATTTCTGTCCATATAATGCATACAGCTCTGGTTGCAGGTTGGGCCGGTTCGATGGCTCTATATGAATTAGCAGTTTTTGACCCTTCTGATCCTGTTCTTGATCCAATGTGGAGACAGGGGATGTTCGTTATCCCTTTCATGACTCGTTTAGGAATAACCAATTCTTGGGGCGGTTGGAGTATTACAGGGGGAATTGTAACGGATCCCGGTATTTGGAGTTATGAAGGTGTGGCCGGAGCACATATTGTGTTTTCTGGTTTGTGCTTTTTGGCAGCTATTTGGCATTGGGTATATTGGGATCTAGAAATTTTTTCTGATGAACGTACAGGAAAACCTTCTTTAGATTTGCCTAAGATTTTTGGAATTCATTTATTTCTTTCCGGGTTGGCTTGTTTTGGTTTTGGCGCATTTCATGTAACAGGTTTGTATGGTCCTGGAATATGGGTGTCCGACCCTTATGGACTAACTGGAAAAGTCCAGGCAGTGAATCCAGCATGGGGCGTGGAAGGTTTTGATCCTTTTGTTCCAGGAGGAATAGCCTCTCATCATATTGCAGCAGGTACTTTGGGTATATTAGCGGGCTTATTCCATCTTAGTGTCCGTCCGCCCCAACGTCTATATAAAGGATTACGTATGGGTAATATTGAAACTGTCCTTTCCAGCAGTATCGCTGCTGTCTTTTTTGCAGCTTTTGTTGTTGCCGGAACAATGTGGTATGGTTCAGCGACTACTCCGATCGAATTATTTGGTCCTACTCGTTATCAATGGGATCAGGGCTACTTTCAGCAAGAAATATATCGAAGAGTTAGTGCTGGGCTGGCCGAAAATCAAAGTTTATCAGAAGCTTGGTCGAAAATTCCTGAGAAATTAGCCTTTTACGATTACATCGGCAATAATCCGGCAAAGGGAGGATTATTCAGGGCCGGTTCAATGGACAATGGGGATGGAATAGCTGTTGGATGGTTAGGACACCCACTATTTCGAGATAAAGAAGGGCGTGAGCTCTTTGTACGTCGTATGCCTACTTTTTTTGAAACATTTCCAGTTGTTTTGATAGACGGAGACGGAATTGTTAGAGCCGATGTTCCGTTTAGAAGAGCAGAATCGAAGTATAGCGTCGAACAGGTAGGTGTAACTGTTGAGTTCTATGGTGGCGAACTAAATGGAGTCAGTTATAGTGATCCTGCCACTGTGAAAAAATATGCTAGACGTGCTCAATTGGGTGAAATTTTTGAATTAGATCGTGCTACTTTGAAATCAGATGGTGTTTTTCGTAGTAGTCCAAGGGGTTGGTTTACTTTTGGACATGCTTCTTTTGCTCTACTTTTCTTCTTCGGACACATTTGGCATGGGGCTAGAACCTTGTTCAGAGATGTTTTTGCTGGTATTGACCCAGATTTAGATGCTCAAGTAGAGTTTGGAGCATTCCAAAAACTTGGAGATCCAACTACAAAAAGACAGGCAGTCTAATACAAAAAAAGGGCTTTCCTATTTTTACCCCTGTTTTTGTCATTTGACATCGGGGATCAGATCTGTGAAATCTTGATTTAAGGTTGAATCATTACCCCCTTTTCTTTATCTTTACAGGGGGTATAATCCTAAATAAACAGGTATGGAAGCTATAATTTGAAACCACAATTGAATCTATGGAAGCATTAGTTTATACATTTTTATTAGTCTCGACTCTAGGGATAATTTTTTTCGCTATCTTTTTTCGAGAACCACCTAAAGTTCCAACTAAAAAGGGGTGAAAATTTTTTTCATTATGTCTAATCTAATGAGCCTCCCAATATTGAATGAATATTGGGAGGCTCATTACTTCAACTAGTCTCCGTGTTCCTCGAAAGGATCTCTTAGTTGTTGAGAGGGTTGCCCAAAAGCGGTATATAAGGCGTACCCAGTAAAACTTACAAGTAAACCAGATATAAAGATGGCGACTAGAGTTGCTGTTTCCATTATTATAGAAATTCAAGACCGCAATGGATCTCTGATAAGATCCTTTATTTACAAAGGAATGGTATACAAAGTCAACAGATCTCAATGAATACAATCAGATTTATGGCTACACAAACCGTCGAGAGTGGTTCTAAATCTCGTCCAAGACAAACTACGGTAGGGACTTTATTGAAACCACTGAATTCCGAATATGGTAAAGTAGCTCCTGGATGGGGAACTACTCCTTTGATGGGTGTTGCAATGGGTTTATTTGCAATATTTCTATCCATTATTTTGGAGATTTATAATTCTTCCGTTTTACTGGATGGAATTTCAATGAATTAGCTCTTCCAGAACTCCGAAGTTCTTGTTTTTCAATCCAAAGTGAAATTTTAGGGTTCCTTGACCTTTTTTGGTAGTTCGATCGCGGAATTTCTTTCTGTTTTTCCGGAATATGAGTGTGTGACTTGTTATAATGGATCCTGTTGATAAGACAGAGAATGGGTCTGTCATCTTATTTTGATAGAGATGATTCTATCTCGTC